TCTATACCCGATAAGTACCAATACGCAATGGGAGGATTTTTAGGGAAAAAGAATGCATAGATACTTTTTTCTAATTCGAAATCATTCGAACAATCGGCTGATCCGATCGATCCCGTTCGTTACAATTTTTCTTTATTCATTCTGTCTTACTCTATGAACCTTCCAGTCTATATCTATATATCTATATATAAAGTATATATCTATATACTAATATTCTAAATTAGAATCTATATCTTTATATATACTATAATTCACTATAATTCTATCTATATATATCTATATAATAATATAATAAGAATAATAATATGAAATAATAAGAATAATAATATGAAAATATAATAAGAATAATAATATTAAGTTCTATTTTATATAATATATATAATATAAAATTATATATATTATAAAATTAGAAATAGAAAGAAGATTAAAAGATATAAAAATAAGATAAAAAAAAAAAATATATAAAAATATATAAAAATATATATATATATATATATATATATATATATATAATAAAATATAATAAAATATATAGAATATAAAAATAGAAAAGAAAGAGAAAAAATGATGAAGACAATAAAACCATTGTTACGTTTCCATATTAAAGTAAAGTATAGTACTTCATTTTTTTCTTTATCTTAATGCCCATTGGTGTTCCAAAAGTACCTTTTCGGAGTCCTGGAGAGGAAGATGCAGCTTGGGTTGACGTATAGTGCGACTTGTCAGACATATTGGTCATATGGTATTTCCCCGTTATCTCCCCCGATCGAGTATTCTCTGTTTCGCCCAATCCAATAAATATATATATTCAATATTGTATTGATTGAACCATCAATAATTCGGAGCGTGAAGCACAATAATTCCTATTGGGGATCAATATTATCAATTAAAATAATTGATGGTTTACTTGGACTTATAAAATAAAGTATCCAGGCTCCGTTCAGAGAATACCAAATTGAAAATGGTAAGAGTAAAAGTAATAGAATGGGAGTGTAAATGTAGTAATATAAATAAGAAATCTTAAATAAAGAATATAAAAAGAAAATAGAAATTCAATTAAATTCTTAATAAATTATGAAATTCATTAGTAAATTAGTAATTAAATAGAATATAATATAACTTACTATAATAGAATCTTCTAATATAATCTATTATGTAGAATATATGATGATTACACGATTACCACTTGTATCATAGGCTATTCTTAGACTTACTATAGGGATAATCTAAAACTGCCTACCAATGGAGTAGTATGATGAATACATCGAATATTTTGGGGAAAGGTATGAAATGAATTAAAAAAAAAGAAGTGGTACTGGAATCATTTGACCTATATGCGCAAATGGAATTCGGGCAAATCTTCCCCCGGAGTAGAACAAGAACCTAAAAGAATTGAAAGGGCCCATTCAGGAACAAGAAAATTACATCGTTATTTGAATTTCGATGAAACAATACATCAATGAGAAGTTAGTTCAATAAGTTCATAAAATTCTTTTTTATTTTCTACATTATAGAAAATAAAAATAGGGAAGGGGAAGGAGGGCAAAACTCATGTTAAAAAAAAAAGAAATAGGACTGGAATCGACACATTGATTTTTTTTTTCGCAATTCTTTCGAACCGTATGCATCCAAAGGTGCACGTACGGTTCCTCAGGGATACAATTTTGCCCTAATCAACCGACTTCATCGAGAAAGATTACTTTTTTTAGGCCAAGAGGTTGATAGCGAGATCTCGAATCAACTTGTTGGTCTCATGGTATATCTCAGCATAGAAGATGATACTAGGGATCTTTATTTGTTTATAAATTCTCCAGGCGGATGGGTAATACCAGGAATAGCCATTTATGATACTATGCAATTTGTGTCACCGGATGTACATACAATATGTATGGGATTAGCCGCTTCAATGGGATCTTTCATTCTGGTCGGAGGAGAAATTACCAAACGTCTAGCATTCCCTCACGCTTGGCGCCAATGAGTTTTTTTATTTGAGAAAAAAAAAGAATACTATGCCTTCGCTGTATCGAATATGAATCAAATAAAGAATAAGTAATAATAGCATGGCACTTAGAGTTCGATATGAACAAACCATTATTGTTTCTTTCTAACATGAGATTTTGTATCGAGATAGTAGTATGAAAGAAGGGTTATTCCCAATTTGATTTTATGTATCAAGCAAGAGTAAATTTCAGCGTCACAAACCATTATTCTTCCACACCAGAAGTCTCTTTCTTATTTTTATGTTATGAGAGAAAGAGTCAAAAAAAATGGAAAAAATCATTTTCTCCTTCTTGGATCGTATCAAAAAGAAACTTTGGGATTGCTAAACCACAGACGAGATAAATAGATAAATATATAAAGCAACAGAACCATCATAGTATCTTTTTTACTACTACGAAAGGAAGGGTGGTAAATGGATCATTTAACGATTTGGATCGGATGGGTTCTATTTCTTTTTTCGATAGAATTTAAAAAAGAAATTCCATTGCAGAGCCGTATGCAATGTACAAAAGATGCCCGTACGGTTGTTTAATTCTATTTTTATATTGTTATTTTGATTCCCCCTTACTTTAACCCAATCGTGCGATATATAGATAGAAGAACCGTTCATGATGTTATATCAATATCATCAGGGTTATGATTCACCAACCTGCTAGTTCTTTTTACGAGGCACAAGCAGGGGAATTTATCCTGGAAGCAGAAGAACTATTGAAGCTTCGCGAAACTCTCACAAAAGTTTATGTACAACGAACGGGCAACCCTTTATGGGTTATATCCGAAGATATGGAAAGGGATGTTTTTATGTCAGCAACAGAAGCCCAAGCTCATGGCATCGTTGATCTTGTAGCGGTCGAAAATGAAAATACTGGGGATTCCGTATAAATATATGAAATCCATTTAAAAATTCGAATTTTCCGTGTGAATAGAAATCATTCATAATCATCAACCATTAGGTTAAGATCGATCTAAGCCAACCCGCTCTATTCTATCTAGAATGAGATTCTATAGACACGCCATGCCAACCATTAAACAACTTATTAGAAACGCAAGACAGCCAATAAGAAATGTCACGAAATCTCCCGCTCTTCGAGGATGTCCTCAGCGTCGAGGAACATGTACTAGGGTGTATGTGCGACTCGTTCGGTTCAGATCATGAGTTTGAAGAAATGCAAAAATTTTTTCTAGTATCAACGACCACTACCAATGAATTAGGATAGATAGAGTGGAAGACGGCCATTTAATTGGCTATTATCTAAAAATGAAGATCTATCATCTACCTAATTATGTTATGAATTTATGGTTTCTATTGGTGCAAATCCAATCACTCCGTTTGAGATGAGAAGGAATTCTCCATTGGTAACAAATAGTTATCCATTAAGCGGAGGAAAAAGGTTATGCTCCTATTCTTGAAAAAACGGACTAACAGGGTCAGCTACCTAGCCAACTTTCAGAATTAAATGCCGTCACTGTATGGATAGCTTTTTTGTGAAAAGGACTATTACTTTATAATTAGAATTGAAAAAAGAATTCTAATTGAAAAATGGATGGGTAGAGCCAAAGAGTGTGAACTATACAAATTCACAAGAAAATTCGATGAAATGAAAGAAGAGGCTCCGGTGTATAGAGAGGACCTCACCGTTTCAGAAGTTGCCATAGAAACGAGGGAACCCACTATTCTTTTTTATTTAGTAGCAGTCTAATTTCTTATTTCCAGGCGAGATACCTTGAAGAAAGAAAAAATCGTGGTCGGGAAGGTCATAGTCGCAAAAGCCATTGGAATTTATATTTTATATATCGGAAGAATCCGTTTTGTTATTAATCGACCAGAGGAAAAGGATGACTGAAAGAAGAGAAATCGATTAGTTATTCAAGAAAGTTTCATTTGATTCAATGACCAGAGTTAAACGAGGATATACAGCTCGGAGACGTCGAAAAAAGATTCGTTTATTTGCATCAACCTTTATAGGGGCTCATTCAAGACTTACTCGAACGACTACTCAACAAAGAATGAGAGCTTTGGTTTCCTCTCATCGAGATAGGAGCAGGAAAAAGAGAGATTTTCGTCGTTTGTGGATCACTCGGATAAATGCGGTAACTCGTGAGGATAGGCTATTCTATAGTTATAGCCTATTCATCCACAATCTGTACAAGAGACAATTGCTTCTGAATCGTAAAATACTTGCGCAAATAGCCCTATCAAATAAGAATTGTTTTGATATTATTTCAAATAAAATCATCAATCAAAAATAAAATACAAATCAAATAAAGGAATAAAAGAATCTTAATAGAATCTATTATACAGGAAACAAGAATGATTGAAACAGGATTTCCCGGAGAATGGACTCCGGGAAGATAGAATAAAAATAAATTAAGATTTGAGTAGTAGGAATAAACGAACATCTTTCAAGAAAAAAAGATTTCTTCCCCATTTTTCCTTTTTTAGAATACAAGAATCAAATCTGGATTCTAGTTTTTTCGAGCAAAACATTAATATGAGCTTGAGTTCCGATTGGAGTTTTGAGGAGTATATCTATTTATTTTTGGTTCTAGGGATCGACTCCACTCTCTCCAATTGTTTCTCATTATTACGAAAAGGTAACGAAGATAAAATACGAGCTTGTTTTATAGCAATAGTAATTAATCGTTGTTGTTTCAAGGTCAACCTATTCGTCCGTCTAGATAAGATTTTTCCTTGTTCACTAATAAATCGACTAATTAAACTCATGTTTCTATAATCGATTCGATCCCCCGATCCAATTGGGGGTAAACGCCTACGAAAAGATCGCTTGGATTTACGAAAAGGTTGTTTGGATTTATCCATGGTTTGCTTATTCCTTGTTTGTTTATTCCTTATATCTAAAATAATCTATAAAATAGAATTCTATTTTTTTTTATTATTCATTTAAGATTCGACCAAAATAGGATTTGGTTTGTATTATATATGTTAAGATGTAAAGTTCTTACTCTTCCCGCTACTTGGAAAAATCACACACGCATTCTGTTCCATCTATTTCTTTATTTCCCCATGAATCGTATACTTTTGACAATAGCGACAAAATTTTCTAAATTCTAATCGATTGGGTGTATTGTGTCGATTCTTTTGAGTAATATATCTAGAAATGCCCGGCGATTCTTTATTGACACCCTTTCGAACACAACAGGTACATTCCAAAATCACTATAATTCTGATATCTTTACCCTTGGCCATGAACCTCCTTTCCATTTTGGATCGACTTCACTTTCACTTTAGAACTCTCCTCATTTTCTTTTTGATCCGAACCAAATAAAAAGAAAATAAAAAAAGAATCTATATTCTATATCTATATTAATAAAAGTTACTAACTAGAAATTGAATTTGTAAATATTTTCTTTTTCGAATTATTAAAATTCGAATGACTTCGAAGTACTATAATCTAAAATAGAATTACTATTAATTACTATAACTATAAAGAAAGAGAGTCATATTCATTAATAGAAGAATATTAAGAATATCATAATAATTAATTAATACAATTTTTTCTAACTATGAATTATTCCTATCCTAATCTCAGTATTTTCTTCTTTATCTTTATATGTTAGAATTTCGTGGAACCGCCCCTAGACTGGATCCACATTTCCATTTCTTTTCCCCCAAATTCTATCGTAGATTCACTGTATTTTGACTGAGGTTCGATACACTTTTTCTTTCTCTTTCTTTTTTTTAGGATAGGAAAGAAAAAGGGAGCGAAATTGGAGCCATGTTACGTAGAATTGTATCTCAAATCTTCTTCATTTCTTCACAGATCAATACAAGAATTCAATCAGGATGAAAAAAAGGGGAATGACAAGGCATCTGGAAATAAACGATTAATTTCTATCAATAGACCTGCTAAAGACCCAAACCATAGAGTGGTTAGCACAGGTGCCGTTGAGAGATATGTTTTTATATCTCGCATTGAAAATCCTCCTTCTTCTTTTATTTTCTATTTTTTTCTTATTTATTTTAATTCTTTATTTGTATTGTATATTGTAATACATATATAGTCCTAGTTCGATATTCTAATACATAGATCATAGATAACCCGATCTTTTAGTTCAAGATCATTTGTTTTTGCTCGAAATGAAATTAGAATTAGGATTTACTAACTAAAATGCATATGTACAATGACCCAGCAGATTCAATTTTGCCGCCCCCTAAAAAAAAAGAATGACAAGAACATTCTCTACCTATAAATGACAAGAACATTCTCTACCTATATATATATATAGGTATAGGTAGAGCAAAAAAGAAGGATGTGGAAAACAAGACATGGATTTTATACAATGACACTGTACAACAATTTTAAAAAGGGATGTAGCGCAGCTTGGTAGCGCGTTTGTTTTGGGTACAAAATGTCACGGGTTCAAATCCTGTCATCCCTACCTATTCTTTCTCCTATGGACAGTTACGAGGGATTCATTGAGTAAGATCGGGAATTTTTGGACATAATCTTTCATTTGTACATACTATATGTACACAAGACCCCCTTAGGGGGTAAAAAAATCCTTTTCTTTACTTCTTTACAATCGTATCTACTGTTATAGGATATAAGAAAGCGCTCTTAGTTCAGTTCGGTAGAACGCGGGTCTCCAAAACCCGATGTCGTAGGTTCAAATCCTACAGAGCGTGATTCCGTTTATTTTATGTCGAATTACAATGAAATAACTTAACAAAACAAAGTAGAATTGCAACTTAAATTTGACCTCCTACAAGGAGGAGGTCAATCAAAAAAAGAGATGTTACTAAATCAAAGGTCCAACTGATCACCGCGCTTGTATTGTAAATATGCAGTTACAAACAATCCTGTTAAAGTAATAGGAATTAGACCTAAGACGATTCCAAATAGAAAAACTTCAATCATTTCGATTTGTTTTAGGGAATAAAAAGAGAGGTAAGATCTATCCCTAAATATTAATCTGAATTATCCGTGAATCTCAATGACCAGGAATTGGTAATTGACGCGGGAAGGAACCATAGAATACCTGAAATGAAATATTCTGAGAGGCTTTGATTTTTATTTTTTGAAATTGTTTATTTCATTTCATTCATTTCAAATAAGTCGTATCTTGTTCAAACCAATAAATATAGCTGGGGTTATAGTTGAAGCAGCCAGTAAAAAACCAAAATAACTAGTTAGAATAGGCATGAAAGAGCTAAATTAGATATGTTCTTTTACTACATATATGAATAAAACATTTACCTAAGTCTCAATCCAGATACGACGAAAACTAATTTCAAGAATTCGTTTAGTTCCAATTGAAAGTTCTTGATTCATCAGTCATTATAGACGGACACTAAAAAAAAAAAGAAAACCTTGACTTTTTCAAAAAATTGCAAATTATTGAATATTTTCATTTGATTTTTATTTTCTTTCTTTATTTGAATTTGATTTCGGGCCAACTCGATTCAAAGAAGAGCAACTTCTATTACCCTTTTAGGTTCTATATTCTTTCCTTTCCATATTAAAGAATCCCATCTTT